CTCGGCGCACAGACTCCTTTTTTCTATATTTTTAGAGAGAGAGAATTGATATACGATCTATTTGAAGCTGCTACAGGTATGCGAATGATGCATAATTACTTTCGCATCGGAGGAGTAGCCGCCGATCTACCTTATGGATGGATCGATAAATGTTTAGATTTCTGTGATTATTTTTTACGAGGAGTTGTTGAATATCAACAACTTATTACACAGAATCCCATTTTTATAGAACGAGTTGAAGGAGTCGGTTTTATTAGCGGAGAAGAAGCAGTAAATTGGGGCTTATCGGGACCGATGTTACGAGCTTCTGGAATACAATGGGATCTTCGTAAAGTTGATCCTTATGAGTCTTACAACCAATTTGATTGGAAAATCCAATGGCAAAAAGAAGGGGATTCATTAGCTCGCTATTTAGTACGAATGGGTGAAATGAGGGAATCCATCAAAATTATTCAACAGGCTGTAGAGAAAATTCCTGGGGGTCCTTATGAGAATTTAGAAGTCCGACGCTTTAAGAAAGCAAAGAATTCCGAATGGAATGATTTTGAATATCGATTTCTTGGTAAAAAACCTTCGCCCAATTTTGAATTGTCAAAGCAAGAGCTTTATGTAAGAGTGGAAGCTCCAAAAGGTGAATTAGGAATTTATCTGGTAGGAGATGATAGTCTTTTCCCCTGGAGATGGAAAATTCGTCCACCTGGTTTTATTAATTTGCAAATTCTTCCTCAACTAGTTAAAAAAATGAAATTGGCTGATATCATGACGATATTAGGTAGTATAGATATCATTATGGGGGAAGTTGATCGTTGAAATGATAATAGATAGGGTAGAGGTAGAAACTATCAATTCTTTTTCGAAATCGGAATTATTAAAAGAAGTCTATGGACTGATATGGATTCTACCTATTTTGACCCTCCTACTGGGAATCACAATAGAAGTACTGGTAATTGTGTGGTTAGAAAGAGAAATATCCGCATCGATACAACAACGTATTGGTCCTGAATATGCTGGCCCCCTGGGACTGCTTCAAGCTATAGCCGATGGAACTAAGCTCCTTTTTAAGGAGGATATCCTGCCATCCCGAGGAGATATTCCTTTATTTAGCATTGGACCCTCTATAGCAGTCATATCAATTTTATTAAGTTTTTTAGTTATCCCTTTAGGATATCGTTTTGTTTTAGCCGATCTTAGTATTGGTGTTTTTTTATGGATTGCCATTTCAAGTATTGCTCCTATTGGTCTTCTTATGGCAGGATATAGCTCAAATAATAAATATTCTTTTTTAGGCGGTCTACGAGCTGCTGCTCAATCTATTAGTTATGAAATACCATTAACTTTTTGTGTGCTAGCAATATCTCTACGTGTGATTCGTTAAAATAGGATCTTTTTCCTCTAAAATCCATTGAATATTTATCTTCCTTTTCTTATTCTATATTCGGGTTGGTAAGTTAAACTAGATAGCTATATGAGTGAAACAAAACAGCTTATTAATTTGTAGTAAAAAGAAAAAATCTCATTTCCTACGTACAAGAAAAAAGTTGAAGTAAACATAAGCAGTGTAAACTCTTTACCCCAAGGTTGAGATTTTTTGATTAGTCATCATATCTTGAAGCGGGCAAGAATAAAGGATTCGCGATATGGAATTCCATTATCCTAGTTATTACTATAACTTATAATCATAAGAGGAATCCATCAAAAGTTAGTGAGGGGTTAGGAACACTAAAGTACATAAAGGATTAGTAATGAGGAAATCTAAGGCATTAGAGATTTTTCCTCATAAAAGGAATCATAATAAGGACTTGAAATTGGTAGAAATGATCAAGTAGTACTTTCTTCGGATTCCGATCCAGAGTATGTTCCCATTCACTTGTTAAGGAAATGGCTATCAAGAACGAATTAACCCTTTATTCCTTTTTTCTTTTTAAGTACCCCTCCCGGGGGAAAGAAGAATAGGACAAAAGATATGGAATGCAATACAAAAAAAGATCTTTATTTATTCTTTCCTTCCTCTATTCATATTCATACAGAATTCCTCATGAACTAATGCCCAATTCTTTTCATTTATTAATTGCTATAACGAGTGTTTTATTCCAAGATTAAGTTATTGCTGAACAAAGAAAAATTCTCATTATATTATAAAGGACGAGATCAATTCGGAAGCGCTTTTTCTTATTCTAGCAGACGGAATTCCTTTGGTCTAATTTAGGACTTTCCAATCGATTTTATCTTACCTAATTCTATCTATGCCCAGGGGGATAATACCGAAATGAAACAACCCTTTCCTTTTTTCTGATCATAGAGAAGCCGTATGAAGCTAAGGTTTCATGTACGGTTTTGGAATAGCGGTGGGAACTGTGATGTTATCATCGACTATGATTATCTAACAGTTCAAGTACAGTTGATATAGTTGAAGCACAGTCAAAATATGGTTTTTTTGGATGGAATCTTTGGCGTCAGCCTATAGGTTTTCTGGTTTTTCTAATTTCTTCTTTGGCAGAATGTGAAAGATTACCCTTTGATTTACCAGAAGCAGAGGAAGAATTAGTAGCAGGTTATCAAACCGAATATTCCGGTATCAAATATGGTTTATTTTATCTTGTTTCTTACCTAAATTTATTAGTTTCCTCTTTATTTGTAACAGTTCTCTACTTAGGCGGGTGGAATTTATCTATTCCCTATATATCCTTTTTTGGATTTTTCCAAATGAATAAAATGGTTGGAATTTTGGAAATGACAATGGGTATCTTTATTACATTAACTAAAGCTTATTTATTTCTCTTCATTTCTATCACAATAAGATGGACTTTACCCAGGATGAGAATGGATCAGTTATTAAATCTTGGATGGAAATTTCTTTTACCTATTTCCCTGGGCAATCTCTTATTAACAACTTCTTCCCAACTTGTTTCACTATAAATAAGATAATACAATAATAATAAGAATATTTTCAACACAAAAATTCTCTCAAACAAGAGAAAGAAACATACCTTTTTCATAGATATTTATAATATGTTCCCTATGGTAACTGGGTTCATGAGTTATGGTCAACAAACAATACGCGCTGCAAGGTACATTGGTCAAAGTTTCATAATTACCTTATCCCACACAAATCGTTTACCTATAACGATTCACTACCCTTATGAAAAATCAATTACATCGGAGCGTTTCCGGGGGCGAATCCACTTTGAATTTGATAAATGTATTGCTTGTGAAGTATGTGTTCGCGTATGCCCGATAGATCTACCCCTTGTGGATTGGAGATTTGAAAAGGATATTAAAAGGAAACAATTGCTTAATTATAGTATTGATTTTGGAGTTTGTATATTTTGTGGTAATTGTGTTGAGTACTGTCCGACAAGCTGTTTATCAATGACTGAAGAATATGAACTTTCTACTTATGATCGTCATGAATTGAATTACAATCAAATTGCTTTGAGTCGGTTACCAATCTCCATAATGGGAGATTACACAATTCAAACAATTAGGAATTCGACTCAAAGTAAAATAGAGGAAGAAAAATCTTTGAATTCAAGAACGATTACTAATTACTAGGATTTTTCTTTTTTGTTAGAAAAATCCAATAGTTCTTTACTAACTATAAAGAAAAACGAATAACTACTGCTTATTGCAAATTATTCCTGATTTAAAATGAGAGTAGATTTTCGTGATGTGATTTCTAACTATACAACTTATATACAAAAAATATCCTAATCCCTTTTTCCTTCCTTGAATCTTTTAGTTTTAGTCAGTTCATGAAAAATTTTATACTATTAATTTATTCTTATCCATAATGGATTTACCTGGACCAATACATGAGATTCTTGTGCTATTTGGGGAATTTTTTCTTCTACTAGGGGGCATAGGAGTAGTATTACTTACCAACCCAATTTATTCTGCCTTTTCGCTGGGATTAGTTCTTATTTGTATATCCTTATTCTATATTTTATTGAATTCCTACTTTGTAGCTGTCGCACAACTTCTTATTTATGTGGGAGCCATAAATGTCTTGATCATATTTGCCGTAATGTTCATAGATGGCTCAGAATGGTCTAAAAATAAGAATTATTGGACTATTGGAGATGGGTTCACTTCACTCGTTTGTATAACTATTCTTTTTTCACTAATGACTACTATCCCAGATACGTCATGGTATGGAATTCTTTGGACTACAAGATCAAACCAAATAGTAGAACAGGGTCTCATAAATAACGTTCAACAAATTGGGATTCATTTAGCAACTGATTTTTATCTTCCGTTTGAACTCATTTCTATAATTCTTCTAGTTTCTTTAATAGGTGCAATTACTATGGCTCGGCAATAAGAAATACTTAGAATGAGTCAAAATTCTTAGAATTTCAAATCTAAAATAAGTAACTAAAATAAATAACTAAAAAAGAATCACAATTTTGATTTAGTAAAACCCATCTACTGCCAACAAATACCTTCTCTTCTCTTTTGTTGTGTAATTGTTCTATTCTAATTAATTGAATCGGTTCAATTCTTGTCCTCATATTGAAATGAATCGAGATTGATAAGGAGTTAGTTAATGATGTTTGAGCATGTACTTTTTTTGAGTGTCTATTTATTTTCGATTGGTATCTATGGATTGATCACAAGCCGAAACATGGTTAGAGCTCTAATATGTCTTGAACTTATACTGAATTCAATTAATCTAAATCTCGTAACATTTTCTGATCTATTTGATAGTCGCCAATTAAAAGGAGACATTTTCGCAATTTTTGTTATAGCCCTTGCGGCTGCTGAAGCAGCTATTGGACTATCCATTCTTTCTTCCATCCATCGTAACAGGAAATCAACTCGTATCAATCAATCTAATTTTTTGAATAATTAGACTTTTGAATAATTAGACATAGAATCCTCTAAACAAATAAACAAAGGCGCACATATAATGATAATATAAAATTCAAATATTAAGATGAATAGAAATCGAATACTATTTTCTTATTATTTTATTATTTTAGAATATCTATTTTTTGAGTAGGTTATTGTATAGTATTCTTTTTTACTTATTGAATTTTTGCAATTCATTGATATTGCAATTTGAATATTGCAATAATTTATATTGAAAAGACGATAGCCAATTTATTGGCTAGTTCGAATTCGTATGTACAATTCGTATAATTATGATTGTTGAAGACCAAAATTCAAGTCTCTTGGCTCTTTTCACGCTTTCTCACAAACGGATTAAGAAATATATTGCATTATTTATTTGTTGAAGTTTGGATAAACCATTGCTTCGTCTGGTGCCTACAATACATATGACTCATATAGTACTAATTTCATTTTTACCAGATCGAAAATTTTTATGTTGAAAAGGAAAATTTATAGATCCAATGTCACATTCCGTAAAAATTTATGATACATGTATAGGATGCACTCAATGTGTACGAGCTTGTCCAACAGATGTATTAGAAATGATACCCTGGGATGGGTGTAAAGCCAAGCAAATTGCTTCTGCCCCGAGAACCGAAGATTGTGTGGGTTGTAAGAGATGCGAATCTGCCTGCCCAACAGATTTTTTAAGTGTCCGCGTTTATTTAGGGCCTGAAACAACCCGCAGCATGGCTCTATCTTATTGATACGTTACAAAAAACTCCACTTGAATCGTCTGATTCCTCTTTACCGAAGAAGCCTGTGCTCGAAATAAGCGAGCACGGGCTTTTCTGGTCAAAACGTATCTTGTCTTTATCACTTTATCATGAGTTATTTTCCTTGGTTAACAATACTTGTTGTTTTGCCGATATTTGCAGGTTCATTAATTTTCTTTTTACCTCATAGGGGAAACAAAATCGTTAGGTGGTATACTATATCTATTTGTTTATTAGAATTCCTTCTAATGACTTATGCATTCTGTTATCATTTCCAATTGGAGGATCCCTTAATCCAATTAAAGGAGGATTCTAAATGGATAGATGTCTTTGATTTCCACTGGAGATTGGGAATCGATGGACTTTCATTAGGATCTATTTTATTGACAGGATTTATCACTACTTTAGCTACTTTAGCAGCTTGGCCGGTTACCCGGAATTCGCGATTATTCTATTTCCTGATGCTAGCAATGTATAGTGGTCAAATAGGATTATTTTCTTCGCGAGACCTTTTACTTTTTTTTATCATGTGGGAGTTAGAATTAATTCCTGTTTACTTACTTTTATCCATGTGGGGGGGAAAGAGGCGTCTGTATTCAGCTACAAAGTTTATTTTGTATACTGCAGGCGGTTCCATTTTTTTCTTAATCGGAGTTCTAGGTATGGGCTTATATGGTTCCAACGAACCAAGATTAGATTTGGAAAGATTAATTAATCGATCATACCCTGCAACATTGGAAATACTATTTTATTTGGGCTTCCTTATTGCTTATGCTGTCAAATTGCCAATTATACCCCTACATACGTGGTTACCAGATACCCATGGGGAAGCGCATTACAGTACATGTATGCTTTTAGCGGGAATCCTATTAAAGATGGGAGCATACGGATTGATTCGGATCAATATGGAATTGTTACCTCATGCTCATTATCTATTTTCCCCCTGGTTGGTAATAATAGGAGCGATGCAAATAATCTATGCAGCTTCAACTTCTCTTGGTCAACGAAATTTCAAAAAAAGAATAGCCTATTCCTCCGTATCTCACATGGGTTTCATAATTATAGGAATTGGTTCCATAACCAACATTGGACTCAATGGAGCTATTTTACAAATACTATCCCATGGATTTATTGGTGCTACACTTTTTTTCTTGGCGGGAACGGCTTGTGATAGAATGCGTCTTGTTTATCTCGAAGAACTGGGGGGGATATCTATCCCAATGCCGAAAATTTTTACCATGTTTAGTAGCTTTTCAATGGCTTCTCTTGCCTTACCAGGAATGAGCGGTTTTGTTGCAGAATTAGTAGTATTTTTTGGACTAATTACTAGTCCCAAATTTCTGTTAATGCCAAAAATCCTAATTACTTTTGTAATGGCAATTGGAATGATATTAACTCCTATTTATTTATTATCTATGTTACGCCAGATGTTCTATGGATACAAGCTATTTCATGTTCCAAACGCAAATTTTGTGGATTCTGGACCGCGAGAACTCTTTCTTTTAATCTGTATCTTTTTACCAGTAATAGGAATTGGTATTTATCCAGATTTTGTTCTCTCGCTATCCGTTGACAGGGTAGAGGCTCTCTTATCCAATTATTATCCTAAATAGGACTTTTTTTTTTAACTAGTCCGCTCTATACTCTATATTCCATAGTGGAAAAACCAAATAATTCAGAAAAAAGTAAAAAAGTCTAAGTCTAATTAGATATATCTCGAATTTTTGAGAACCCTTTGAGAAGGCGTTCAAGGGGTTCTCAAATCAAACAAAAATGGAAAAACTTTCATTTCATGAAGGTTTTATGTTATGTAATCATTTAGATGGTAATGTAAATGAACCATAACTATGTAAACCTATTCCTAATAGATTGATACCAAAATAGCAGATCCAAATTATAAGAAATCCTATTGAAGCTACAAGTGCGGAATTCGTACCCTTCCAATTTGGATTTGTTCTACTATGTAAATAAATTGCGAATATGGTCCAAGTAATAAATGCCCAAGTTTCCTTAGGATCCCAATTCCAATAGGATCCCCACGCCTCATTAGCCCATACTGCTCCACAAAGAATACCTATGGTTAAAAGGGTAAACCCTAGGCTAATGACACGATAACTCCAAGAATCCAAACGCTCAGTTAATTGATATTTGTAATAATTTGAAAATGAAGGAAAAGAGGTGTTTTTTAAAGCACTTCTTTTTGCATAGAAATATTCAATCTCATTAAACTCACTAAAGAAAAATGTTTTAAGTAAAACATTTTTTTTCTTTTTAGAAAAGAAATCGAAATTCTTTCGAAATTTAATGATTAGAAGAGCGGCGGATAATAAGGATCCGCACAAAAGAGTTGCATAGCTTAGTAACATCATACTGACATGCATCATTAACCACTGAGATTGTAGAGCAGGTACTAGTATTGTGGATTGATGCATTTCAGTTAAAAGACCCGACGTGGCAAAGCCTTGCGTTAAAATAGTACTTGGCGTAGTTATTGTGCTTAAATCATTTTTAGAGTTCTGTATCTTAGGAATCGTATGAAGAATATACAGAGCCCATGAAAGGAAGATCAATGACTCATATAAATTACTTAATGGAAAATGTCCCGAAGAAGCCCAACGAGAAACTAAGAATCCTGTTATAGATAAAAAAGTTGCTATCATTCCTTTTTCTGACGAATCATGTAATCCCCCAAGTTCACGAACTAATAAGGTTATCAAATGAATCGTAATCACAATTGAAATAGTTGAGAAAGAGATATGAGTTAGTATATGTTCTAAAGTTGCAAATAGCATAAGGAGAAGGTCCCATTACAAAATTGGAAATTTCGAATTGAATCCATTTTCTAATCTATTGTATTCTTTTTCGAGAATGCCGCCACTCGGACTCGAACCGAGATGCTTGAGCACTGCTTCCTAAGAGCAGCGTGTCTACCAATTTCACCATGGCGGCTAACTTGAAATAATGGAGAACTTAAAAGAATAATAGTTATTCTCTGGCAAATCGTCGAGATTGGGAGAGTCCATAGAATTTAGGAACATTAGAATCTTCATTAAAATAGACTTCGTTTGGTAGTATCATTGCGGATTTTTTTAACAAAAAACTCTTGCTTTGCTCAATAGAAACAAAGCTTGAAAGAGTTGGAACTGTTTTTTCTCAGTTGCAAGATAGAACTAATTTTTTCTAATTAGTTTCTCATTGAAATTATTTCAAATCTTTCAATGCAATGGACAAAATCCAAAAAACCTTTTCTATCTATCCATTAGAATTTCTAGAATTTCATCATTAAATACAAAGAATTTTGTATTTTAGCAAAATTTCTAGAATGAAAGCCTTTATTCTCTTATTAATACGATTTACCAAGCCTAAACCAATTTATTTGTGGATTTTGGATAAGATAGGTAGAAGGTGTAAGTCCTATTGCAAGAATACTCTACTTTTCATAATAGAATCCTCATATTTTATTATGAGGATTCTATTATGAAAAGTTCGTTGATAGGAAAAGAATACTTAGGACACAGTATAGCAAAAACTTTTGTTCTATATATCAGAGGGGTTAGTTCTAAGAATATTGTACCGAGGAATTCGACACATAAAAGTACATTCATTAATTAATCCGAATTATTCATATTAAATAATTGGAATTTCTTTTGGATAGGTCAATTCAAATTATTCCAAAACCAGATTATTTGTTTGTTGCCCAGAAAAACCCTTTGGTTTTGGATGCTCGCTGCCGCTGGAAAATGATCTTGATTTTGCTAAAGAATAAGATTGTACTATGGAAAAATAAGTCTTTTTCTTCCAAAGATTTTTACGAATACGCTTTTTTGACATCGAAGTACGTTTTTTTGGAACTGCCATTTAAAAAGGAGATTACTTTTTTCTAGTTGTATGTGAAAGACATCTATTGCCGCAAATCAATCCTTCTTTCTGCTTTTTCTTAGAAATCAATCCTTCTTTCTGCTTTTTCTTAGTATTTATACTTAGATACTGAACTGAAATTCTGAATTCTTTTTTATTTCATTTTCTCTAATGCGGATAAGACAAGAATTTTTTAGCATATTTTTCATTTAGCATATTTTTCATATATATTTTGGATTTTGTTTTAATAATATAGAATATATACAAAGGTTTTCTATTTAAATCAATTTATATATCAAGTATAATTCATATATAGATATATGGTACGGGGGTCTATCCCCCATATAAGATGGGGGGATAAAAGGAAGGGAAAATTCAAATAGTTAATTAAGTTCAGAATGGTATTCCATAATTGAATTCCAATCAAAACAAAAAAAAATAGTTAGTCTCTTAAACAAGACATTCTATAAAACTTAGGTAATTCTAGTCATTAGGATTTCTGTTCTATATGAAGTAAGGAATATTCGAGAATTTCCTATAAACATAGGTTTTCATTGGAATTCAATCAATCAGTTACGAAACATGAGAGTTGCTTCATCTTCATTGTAATAGAAAGAAATACAAAAATGAATAAAAAAATGAATAGAAAGTAAAATGATTCAATCCTTTTTTATATTTTAATAAATATCCTTCTTTAGATAATAACTAAGTAACAAAGTTATTTGATTAACTTTTTGAATTTAACCAAGTAAACCCATTCTTCATTTTTGATTATTTCAATGAGAGAAATTTGGAAAAATGAAGAATTCCAGTATTTTTTTTTTTTTTTTTTTTTTTTTTTTATTCCTTCAGAAAGAGATAAGAATTGGTTTGGTGAATCGGAAACAATTTTATTTTCTAAAAAAATTGAAGTAAAAATTTCCATTTCTTTTCTTATGGAACATACATATCAATATGCATGGGTAATCCCTCTTCTCCCACTTCCAGTTATTATGTCAATGGGGTTTGGACTTATTCTTATTCCGACAGCAACAAAAAATCTTCGTCGAATATGGGCTTTTCCTAGTGTTTTACTCTTAAGTATAGCTATGGTATTCTCAGTTCACCTATCTATTCAACAAATAAATGGAAGTTCTATCTATCAATATCTATGGTCTTGGACCGTCAATAATGATTTTTCCTTAGAATTTGGATACTTGATCGACCCGCTTACTTCTATTATGTTAATACTAATTACTACAGTAGGAATCCTCGTTCTTATTTATAGTGACGATTATATGTCTCACGATGAAGGATATTTGAGATTTTTTGTTTATATAAGTTTTTTCAATACTTCCATGTTGGGATTGGTTACTAGTTCCAATTTGATACAAATTTATTTTTTTTGGGAACTTGTGGGAATGTGTTCCTATTTATTGATAGGCTTTTGGTTTACACGGCCAATTGCAGCGAGTGCTTGTCAAAAAGCTTTTGTAACTAATCGTGTAGGGGATTTTGGTCTGTTATTAGGAATTTTAGGTTTTTTTTGGATAACAGGTAGTTTAGAGTTTCGGGATTTGTTCAAAATAGCTAATAACTGGATTCCTAATAATGGGATTAATTCCTTACTTACTACTTTGTGTGCTTTTTTATTATTCCTTGGTGCAGTTGCAAAATCTGCACAATTCCCTCTTCACGTATGGTTACCCGATGCTATGGAAGGACCCACTCCCATTTCGGCTCTTATACACGCAGCAACTATGGTTGCTGCGGGGATTTTTCTTCTAGCTCGACTTCTTCCTCTTTTCATATCCCTACCCTTAATAATGAGTTTCATTTCTTTAGTAGGTACAATAACACTCTTCTTAGGAGCTACTTTAGCTCTTGCTCAGAGAGATATTAAAAGAAGCTTAGCCTATTCTACAATGTCTCAATTGGGTTATATGATGTTAGCTCTAGGTATAGGTTCTTATCAAGCTGCTTTATTCCATTTGATCACTCATGCTTATTCTAAAGCTTTATTGTTCTTGGGATCCGGATCCGTTATTCATTCAATGGAACCTCTTGTTGGATATTCACCAGATAAAAGTCAGAATATGGTTCTTATGGGTGGTTTAAGAAAATACGTTCCAATTACAAGAACGACTTTTTTATGGGGTACGCTTTCTCTTTGTGGTATTCCACCTCTTGCTTGCTTCTGGTCCAAAGATGAAATCCTTAGTAATAGTTGGTTGTATTCACCCTTTTTTGGAATAATAGCCTCTTTTACTGCAGGATTAACTGCGTTTTATATGTTTCGGATATATTTACTTACTTTTGATGGGTACCTGCGTGTTCATTTTCAAAATTACAGTAGCACTAAAGAGGGCTCGTTGTATTCAATATCCTTATGGGGAAAAAGGATACCCAAAGGAGTGAATAGAGATTTCATTTTATCAACAACGAAGAGTGGAGTTTCTTTTTTTTCACAAAATATATCCAAAATTCATGGTAATACAAGAAATAGGATAGGGTCCTTTAGTACTTCCTTTGGGGTTAAAAACACTTTTGTCTATCCTCATGAAACGGGAAATACTATGCTATTCCCTCTTTTTATATTACTGCTTTTTACTTTGTTCATTGGATCCATAGGAATCCATTTTGATAATGGAGTAATGGATAATGGAATAGCGGAGTTAACCATATTATCAAAGTGGTTAACTCCCTCAATAAGCTTTTTCCAGGAAAGTTCTAATTCTTCCATAAATTCATATGAATTTATCACTAATGCAATTTCTTCTGTAAGTCTAGCTATGTTTGGTCTATTCATAGCATATATCTTCTATGGATCTGCTTATTCTTTTTTTCAGAATTTATATTTTAAAAATTCCCTTGTAAAAGAGAGTCCGAAAAAGTCTTTTTTGGATCAAGTAAAAAAAAAGATATACAGTTGGTCATATAATCGTGGTTATATAGATATTTTCTATACTAGGGTCTTTACCCTGGGTATAAGAGGATTAACCGAACTAACGCAGTTTTTCGATAAGGGTGTCATTGATGGAATTACCAATGGGGTAGGTCTTGCTGGTTTTTGTATAGGAGAAGAAATTAAATATGTAGGGGGAGGGCGAATATCGTCTTATTTATTCTTTTTTTTATGTTATGTATCCGTGTTCTTATTCTTTTTTCTTTCTTAACTTAAGGAATTCCCCTGTCTCCTGCCTAAAGAGCCCCTTATTCCCCTTCCTATCTCCTTCTACCATCTCTCTCCCTTTTCTACCATCTCTCTCTTTCTATCTCCCTCCTAAGGTAAGTATTGTATAATAGTTCGGTTTTCCGCGATTTTTTCCATTCCTCTGTGTAAATACCCTAATATGGGTTCACAATCAATAACATCTTCACCATCGAGAGTAACGATCAGTCGAAGAACACCATGCATTGATGGGTGGTGAGGGCCCATATTGACTATCATGAGATCTTTTCTTGTAAGCGGTAGACTCATATCCTTTCTTCCTTAATTCATTATTCCATGAAAATGGATTATTCCATGAATTCCTCAAAACGAGGCTCATCAAAATGAAAAATCTAAGACTACTATAAGACTACTAATAAAATAAGAAAAAAATTCGAACGATTAAATTACTTCTCCCTAATATCCAACTGACTGATTAATTTCTTATAACGTACTCTATTTTTCTTTGCCAAATAAGCTAGCAAACGTTGACGTTTTCCCAAAAGTCTTCGTAGACCTCTTTCCGATGAAAAATCTTTTTTGTGTAATTCCAAATGTGAAGCAAGTCTCCGTATCTTATTGGTGAAACTGAATACTTGAAATTCAACAGAACCCCTGTTTTCTTCTTTTTCTTCTTTAACCATAAATCCAAAAATTTTTCTACCTCCTTTCTTTTTCTTGTATTTTTCTGATCAGGAAAAATACAAAATTATGTCAGTTATTTTGAAGTTATTCTAATCTCGTACACACAAAAATTTGCAATTATTCATCTACTACTGGAATTTGGATTTATTTTATCGATGCAAATTGGATTTGGATAGAAGGGTACATTCTTTTATTTTAGATAGAAGAAATGTTTCTTCTATCTAAAATAAAAGAATTTTGCTGATTTATTTATTGCTATATCCAATTTATGGAATTGATACACCATTTAATTGATATCGTTTAGCAAAATGAAACACAGCATATGCATCCATCTTTCGGCTCGAGAATTTCACTGGATAGAGATATGGTATAAGAAATAGGCTATTAAGTAACTCTAAATGAATTGTGGATACATCTGTATCCTTAACATACTGAAACGACTGCCATTATTCGTATCAAACCAATAGCGATTCATACAAGCTAAATCTTCTAATCAATGGTGGGCCAATAATGAATTTTTTTGCATATGTATTAAGACGCTTGGCCTGATTTCGAAATTGTCCAGAGTTTTTTATGTTGTTTTCATTGCAAAATGATGGATCTCCTTCCGTAACTTTCCAATTACGAGTACGAGAATTGAAAGACATGAAAATTCTCAATTCTCTACGGCGTCTAGGAGATAGATAGAATATTTTCAGGAACAAGAAAATCAGAAGAATCTTTCTCTCTATTCACTACCATTCCTCGTCTTCGACTTCTATTAGTTTCTTTTCTTCTTTAATGCAATAGCTATAGTTTGATATAGAATCCATTTCTCAAAGTAATGGAAACCATTCTCTTATAGGAAATGCTTCGAAAATCGCTATTCCATCTTTTAGGTATCGTGAAAAGTGATACCTGTGAAGATCGTGCATTTCAGTCACATTCAGATCCGTTTTTCGAGTCCATGATATAACCAAATTGGATGGATCTTCCACCCGTTTAGCTAAGAAAGAATAGATGCAGAGGTGGATAATAGATCGATATGAAGATCATGAGCTGCCCCATAATGAAACCGCCAGTAGTCGCGAATATCTCCTTCTTCCCTAATCCAAGATTGGAGAAAGAAGATCTAAGAGGGACCTATGGAGAATGTGGTCAGAAATCCATAATAGAGTCCGACCACAACGACCGAATTAATTATCCTCATCGAGAAACTTAGACTACTAAGTAGAAAAGATTTGAAAATCATGGCATGGGTCTCCTTTTTTTCTTTCTTTAGAGTTTTCTATATGCACAATTTCTCGATGTTTCGATGAGAATTTCTTGACTTTCCATATATAGAAAGAGATAGACTATAAATGACATCTCTTATGTAAATAAGACCAAAGGGATGGATATTAAATGATAGGAAGTGCTAGGAAGTGAAATAGAATGAAATAGAGCCACTTTGGGCTTCCCTATGAAATGAGGCATGGAACGGAGTCACTACGAAGAAATTCCGGGAGTTACGAAAGAAGCTTCGGACTCATATTGTTCATGGGTTGAGAGCGGGAGTTGAACTCTAGGAGATCGAATCTCCCCTTGTTCCTCAGTAGCTCAGTGGTAGAGCGGTCGGCTGTTAACTGACTGGTCGTAGGTTCGAATCCTACTTGGGGAGATTTGATTCATTCTTTAATGTAAGAATAAAGAATTGAATTAAAGGGCTTGCTTTGACCC